TCAACGATTTCCACATAAGGTGGTGAGATGATATCTTGAGCAGTTACACATCCGGGTCCCCGAACACAAATAGACGCGTCACAGGTTCCATATAAATTGCTTCTCAATACAATTTCTTTCAAATTCATTAAAATTTCATGTACCGATTCTTGAGTACCTACTATAGTAGAATATTCGTGTGGTATTTTCTCAGATTTTGCACGTGTAATACATGTTCCTTCTATTTCTCCAAGCAGAGCTCTGCGCATCGCAATTCCTATTGTGTCGGCTTGACCTTTCATAAGTGGAGATAGAATAAAGCGTCCATAATAAAGGCGTTTACTATCTATTCTTGATTCAACACACTTCCACTGCAGTGTCCGAGTAGATACTCTTATTTTCTCTCGAACCATAGTGATATTATATAGATCAGATCATTGAGTCATTTATTTCTCTTGAAATCCCTTCAATGCTTAGTTTATTTTTACACACGTCTTTTTTTAGGGGGTCGACAGCCATTGTGCGGCATGGGGGTTACATCTCGTACGAAACTTAATAGTATGCCACTTCGACGAATAGCTCGTAATGCTGCATCCCTTCCGAGACCAGGACCCTTTATCATAACTTCGGCTCGTTGCATACCTTGATCTACTACTTTACGAATAGCGTTTCCGGCAGCGGTTTGGGCAGCAAACGGTGTCCCTCTTTTTGCCCCTTTGAACCCACAAGTGCCAGCGGAGGCCCAAGAAACCACTCGACCTCGTACATCTGTAACAGTCACAATGGTATTGTTGAACCCGGCTTGAACATAAATAACCCCTTTTGGTATTTTACGTGCACTCTTACGTGAATTAATACGCCTATTCCTATGTGAACCAACTCTTGGTATGGGTTTTGCCATATTTTATTGTCTCATAAATATGAGTCAGAGATATATGGAGATATCCATTTCATGTCAAAACAAATCCTTTCATTTTTATTTGTATATCATTTGTACATCGAGTCCGTTAGAAAGTCTCCTTTATTAGTAGACTGATTATCCTTGTCGTTGTTTATGTTTCGGGTTGGAACAAATTACTATAATTCGTCCCCGCCTACGAATTAGTCGACATTTTTCACAAATTTGACGAACGGAGGCTCTTATTTTCATATTTTGCATTCCTTACTTTAATTCCGAATCTATTTCTTGGAAGAAAATAAGTTTCTTGAAATTTTCAATCTCGTATTCCGGAATGTAGAAGTGGAAAAACAACTTAGTCGGTTGAATCCTTGTTACGTAGTCTATAAATTATACGTCCTCTGGTTGAATCATAACGGCTTACTTCAATTTTAACTCTATCCCCCGGTAGGATTCGTATAAAACTACGGCGTATCCTTCCTGAAACATAACCTAGAATCAGATCCTCATTATCTAAACGAACCCGGAACATGCCGTTAGGAAGTGATTCAATAATTAAACCCTCATGAATCGATTTTTCTTCTTTCATTTCAGGTAAAACCCCTTTAAAGTATCAACTAATGGAGGATGAGTGATATTAGACAATCCGTCCTTTCTCTTTTTTTCCAAAATTGGAAGTTTCGGATCCAATTTGTATATCAGAGGGATTACCATATATAACATAAAATTTCTCCGCCAATTCTTTCTAGTCGAGCCTCTCGGTCTGTCATGATACCTCGAGAAGTAGAAAGAATTAGAATCCCCATTCCGCCTAAAATTCTAGGAAGTCGTTGATAGTTAGAATATATTCGTAGACCAGGGCGACTGACCTGTTTTAAATTTAAAATTTTTGTATATGGTCCTTTCCTATTCCTTCTATGTCGTAGAGTTGAAACCAAAAAATATTTGTTTTTTTCCTGATGTTTTCTCACGTTTTCGATAAAACCTTCTCGTAAAAGTATTTTAACAAGGGTTTCCGTGATTTTAGTAGATGGTATTCGAACCGTTCCCTTTCTATTCATGTCAGCATTTCGTATCGAGGTTATTATATCAGCAATGGTGTCCCTACTCATAATGCCCTAAAATTTGTGGTGCTCCGAATTTTGATATAATCAACATGTTTTTTTAGTTTCTTTTTTTTTGTTATGTAAAAAGGAAAGGTATATACGTGATACATAATCTACTACTCGATTTCATTCAAATAGCCTACGATTCTCGTGGTTTATAACACCTCGGGAGCTAATGAAACGATTTTTGTAAAGTTTAACTGTCGTAATTCTCGGGCGATTGCACCAAAAACTCGAGTTCCTTTTGGATTTCCTTTTTGATCAATAATAACTGCAGCGTTGTCATCATATCGTATTATCATACCGTTGTCGCGTTTGAGTTCTTTGCGGGTCCGTACAATTACAGCTCGGATCACTTCTGACCTTTCTAAGGGCATATTTGGTATTGCTTCTTTTATCACAGCAACAATAATGTCACCAATATGAGCATATCGACGATTGCTAGCTCCTATGATTCGAATACACATCAATTCCCGAGCCCCGCTGTTGTCTGCTACATTCAAATGGGTCTGAGGTT